TATCTTCGGTGGTATCTGGCATATCTTAACCAAACCTTTTGCATGGGCTCGCCGTGCATTCGTATGGTCCGGAGAAGCTTATTTGTCCTATAGTTTAGCGGCTCTATCTCTCTTTGGTTTTATTGCTTGTTGTTTCGTTTGGTTCAACAATACAGCTTATCCCAGTGAATTCTATGGGCCCACCGGCCCAGAAGCCTCTCAAGCTCAAGCGTTTACTTTTCTAGTTAGAGACCAACGTCTTGGAGCTAGTGTGGGGTCTGCCCAAGGACCTACTGGTTTAGGTAAATACCTTATGCGTTCTCCGACTGGAGAAATTATCTTTGGAGGGGAAACGATGCGTTTTTGGGATCTCCGTGCTCCCTGGTTGGAACCCCTAAGGGGCCCTAATGGGTTGGACCTGAGCAAGTTGAGAAAAGACATACAGCCTTGGCAGGAACGACGTTCGGCAGAATATATGACTCATGCTCCTTTAGGTTCTTTAAATTCTGTGGGTGGTGTAGCTACCGAAATCAATGCGGTGAATTATGTCTCTCCCCGAAGTTGGTTATCCACCTCTCATTTCGTTCTAGGATTTTTCTTCTTCGTAGGTCATTTGTGGCATGCGGGAAGGGCTCGTGCAGCTGCAGCAGGATTTGAGAAAGGAATTGATCGTGATTTCGAACCTGTCCTTTCCATGACTCCTCTTAACTGAAACAAGCGATCGAACCAGATGGAAGAGAAATCGATTCAATTTTATTACATCCATCTCCCAGCGGGATAGGAGTATTTTCAAATACTCTCTTTCCAACTGGATCCTTGTAGCTCGGCTATATCCAGCCGAGCTATTCTCTTTTTTTGTACTGGATTGGACCAATAAATGTGATTGTTGAAAAAACAACAGGAGAGAGAGGGATTCGAACCCTCGATAGTTTTTTTACTATACCGGTTTTCAAGACCGGAGCCATCAACCACTCGGCCATCTCTCCCGGAGACAACTTCTATTCTACTCCTTCGGATAATACCTAACTATAAGCATAAGGTCGGGCCGATACCAACCATACCTGTGACATATGAGAATTTCTCATCATCTGGAATGGAAAAAAGAAACGAATTTCCCTCTCCTCTTACACTCAAATAGAAATTTGAAAAAGTTTAAAAAGCTCGATCAATTTATGGTCAAATCCTTTTCGTAGTGCATTTGATCAGAATTGAAAATTGGGGATCGGATGGTATAGTCTATTCAATCTGTTGGGAGCTTGTAAGATCACAACCATGACTATTGCTTTCCAATCGGCTGTGTTTGCATTAATTGCTATTTCATTTTTACTAGTGATTGGTGTACCTGTTGCACTTGCCTCTCCTGATGGTTGGTCAAGTAGCAAAAATGTTGTATTCTCGGGTGTATCATTATGGATCGGATCAGTCCTTTTCGTAGGTATCCTTAATTCTTTCATATCTTAGATCTGTTCTAGATGTTTTAGGTTCAAACTCCCCCCCCCTCCCGGAGGGCTTTATAGTTATTCTGAAGGGCCTTTTCCCTTAAGGTCCAAGGAACCAAATGAAAGTGCTCAAGGGAGGGGTTTTTCATAATGAAATGAATAATTGGACCATTAAGAAATGGTATCTACTTACCAATGGGATTGAACATATATGCATTCTCTCCATATTATGTTACAATTTTATGAATATCTATATATTCATAACGAATAAAATGCGGGTATGGTTGAATGGTAAAATTTCTCTTTGCCAAGGAGAAGATGCGGGTTCGATCCCCGCTACCCGCCATATCCGTCACATGGAAAATGAATCGTTCATGCATTGAACGTATCTTTTCCTCACTTTTGATTAAATTATCAAAGTGATAATGAGAGAGTAATCATTTATCAAATGAGGGAGAAATCCTTTCCGGTCCGGACCAAAATACTTCTTATGTTCTGGTCTGGCGGAGACAGGATTCGAACCCGTGACCTCAAGGTTATGAGCCTTGCGAGCTACCAGACTACTCTACTCCGCACCATTTATTGATATCATAAACAGAATGGGTACACCAAACAATAATGGGATATACTATCCCTATCCCTATATAGGGATAGGGGTACTTTTCTATTATAACAATAAACTCCAATAGCTTTTTCTATTTTCCTACCAACTTGATTTTGTTATCCCGGGCAATAAACATGCGTGGGCCATCTCACGGAGTACGTGTCCGGACAATCCAAAGTCTCGATAGTTGGCTCTAGGTCTTCCAGTCGAAGAACAACGTCGATGGAGCCGTGTAGGCGCACTATTACGTGGTGAAGATTGCAATTTTCTATGAATTTCCCATTTGTCATCCAATGATGAAACTTTGCTTTCTTCCTCCAAAGATTGACGAATCAAATGATATCTTCGTTCCAGTGCTTGTCTCTTCTTTTCTCTCTGAATGAGACTCTTTCTCGCCATAATAGATAGTTCAGTGGTACTATTACCTACCAGGAATGCAAATATAGATCAGATTTTAGATGGAGAAATATTACGTTTATTACTTTTTCTCTGTGGGGTATTGTCATTTATACAATAATATCTCATTCACTAATGAAATTGATGAAGAATAATTAACCAAATTTACCTGATGTAGAGGCAATTAAAAAAGCTGCATAAGTGAATATATAACCTACGGAAAAGTGAGCTAATCCAACTAATCGTGCTTGAACAATGGAAAGAGCTACTGGCTTGTCTCTCCATCGAACTAAATTAGCCAAAGGTGTGCGTTCATGGGCCCATGCGAGAGTTTCAATCAGTTCCTGCCAATATCCACGCCAGGATATCAGGAACATAAATCCAGTAGCCCAAACAAGATGCCCGAATAAGAACATCCACGCCCAAACAGATAAACTGTTCATACCAAAAGGATTGTATCCATTAATAAGTTGTGAAGAATTTAACCATAGATAATCTCTTAACCATCCCATTAAATAAGTGGAAGACTCATTAAATTGCGCTACATTACCCTGCCATAACGTTATATGCTTCCAATGCCAATAGAAAGTAACCCATCCAATAGTATTCAACATCCAGAAAACTGCCAAATAAAAAGCATCCCAGGCCGAGATATCACAAGTACCACCCCGTCCCGGACCATCGCAAGGAAAACTATAACCAAAATCTTTCTTATCTGGCATTAGCCTGGAACCACGCGCATCCAAAGCACCTTTAACTAGGATCAATGTAGTTGTATGCAAACCTAGAGCAATAGCATGATGAACCAAAAAGTCTCCAGGACCAATTGTTAAGAACAATGAATTCTTATTATCATTAATAGCATTCAACCAACCAGGTAACCATATGCTCTTACCTGCATCGAATGCTGGACCACTTGTCGAAGACAAGAGTACATCGAAACCATATAAGGTCTTACCATGAGCAGATTGTATCCACTGAGCAAATATGGGCTCGATCAAGATTTGTTTTTCTGGAGTACCGAAAGCAAGCATAACATCATTATGAACATAAAGTCCCAAGGTATGGAAACCTAGTAATAAACTAACCCAACTAAGATGAGATATTATAGCTTCCTTCTGCTCCAACATTCTCGCCAATACATTATCCTTATTTTGTTCCGGATTATAATCCCTAATGAGGAATATTGCTCCATGAGCAAAGGCCCCTGTCATAATGAACCCGGCAATGTATTGATGATGAGTATATAACGCAGCTTGGGTGGTGAAGTCTTGTGCTATGAATGCATAAGCGGGTAAAGAATACATGTGTTGAGCTACCAAGGAAGTGATAACCCCCAAAGAAGCTAAAGCAAGACCCAATTGAAAATGAAGAGAATTATTTATTGTGTTATAAAGGCCCTTATGGCCGCGTCCTAAGCGGCCTCCTGGAGGAACATGTGCCTCCAAAATATCTTCCATACTGTGACCAATCCCAAAGTTGGTTCTATACATATGACCAGCAATTGAAAAAACAAATGCAATAGCTAAATGATGATGAGCCATATCAGTCAGCCACAAACTTTGAGTTTGTGGATGGAATCCCCCGAGAAGAGTTAGAATAGCAGTTCCCGCCCCTTGAGAGGTACCGAATAAGTGACTACTGGAATCAGGATTTTGAGCATAAAGATTCCACTGACCTGTGAAAAGCGGTCCTAACCCTTGGGGATACGGCAATACATTCAAAAAATTATCCCATCTGACGTGCACCCCTCTTGATTCAGGAATAGCGACATGAACTAAATGCCCCGTCCAAGCTAGAGAACTGACTCCAAAGAGTCCTGACAAATGATGATTGAGACGGGATTCGGCATTTTTGAACCATGAAACACTTGGTCTCCATTTAGGTTGTAGATGTAACCTACCCGCTATTAAAAAGATGGCAGAAAAAAATAGCAAGAAAAGAGCTCCAGCATAAAGATCTTCGTTAGTGCGTAAGCCGATTGTATACCACCACTGATAAACACCGGAATAAGCAATATTGACCGGACCGGGAGCACCTCCTCGGGTAAAGGCTTCTATAGCTGGTTGACCAAAATGAGGATCCCAAATTGCATGAGCAATGGGTCTTACATGTAAGGGATCACGTACCCATGCTTCAAAATTGCCTTGCCAAGCCACATGGAACAAATTACCAGAGGTCCACAGAAATATTATTGCCAACTGACCAAAGTGGGAAGCAAAAATTTTATTATAAAGGCGTTCTTCGGTAATATCATCATGACTCTCGAAGTCATGTGCGGTTGCAATACCGAACCAAATACGACGAGTAGTTGGGTCCTGGGCCAAGCCTTGGCTGAACTTTGGAAATCTTGATGCCATAATGCTTTTCAAATCCTCCTAGCCATTATCCTACTGCAATAATTCTTGCCAGGAAGAACGCCCATGTTGTGGCGATTCCACCCAGAAGGTAATGAGCTACTCCTACAGCACGTCCCTGTACAATGCTCAAGGCTCTGGGCTGGATAGCAGGAGCAACCTTCAATTTGTTATGGGCCCAAACGATAGATTCAATGAGTTCTTGCCAGTACCCACGGCCGCTGAATAAGAACATTAAACTAAAGGCCCAAACAAAATGAGCACCTAAAAATAAAAGACCATATGCAGATAATGAAGAACCATAAGATTGGATCACTTGAGAGGCTTGTGCCCATAGAAAATCACGAAGCCACCCGTTAATCGTAATGGAACTCTGTGCAAAGTTTCCTCCCGTGATATGAGTTACCACTCCCTGATCACTTATACTACCCCAAACATCGGACTGCATTTTCCAGCTGAAATGGAATATTACTACTGAAATTGCATTGTACATCCAGAATAAACCAAGGAAAACATGATCCCAGGCAGATACTTGACATGTTCCTCCTCTCCCAGGTCCATCGCAAGGAAAGCGAAAACCAAGATTCGCTTTATCGGGTATTAAACGGGAACTACGGGCAAATAGAACACCTTTAAGTAGGATTAAAACAGTCACATGGATAGTAAATGCATGTATGTGATGTACCAAAAAATCCGCGGTTCCCAATGGAATTGGTAATAAAGCCACTTTGGAACCTACTGTCACCAAATCACCACCTCCCCAGGTTAAGCTGGTACTTGCTGTTGCACCAGGAGCTGTTGAACCGGGTGCTGAAGCATGAGTGTTTTGTATCCATTGAGCAAAGATGGGTTGTAATTGTATAGCAGTATCTGAGAACATATCTTGAGGACGTCCTGGAGCGCTCATAGTATCATTATGAATATACAGACCAAAACTATGGAAGCCTAAGAATATACATACCCAGTTGAGGTGTGATACAATTGCATCACGATGTCTAAGAACGCGATCTAATAAATTGTTGTATTGAGTAGTTGGGTCATAGTCTCTTACCATAAAAATCGCTGCATGTGCAGCAGCGCCAACTATGATAAACCCACCAATCCACATATGATGTGTGAACAGAGAGAGTTGGGTACCATAGTCAATAGCTAGGTATGGATAGGGGGGCATCGCATACATGTGGTGAGCTACGATAATAGTTAAAGATCCTAAAAGAGCTAGGTTAATAGCTAATTGAGCATGCCATGAGGTAGTTAAGATCTCGTAAAGACCTTTATGGCCCTCCCCCGTAAATGGACCTTTATGAGCTTCTAAAATGTCCTTGAGGCTATGGCCAATGCTCCAATTGGTCCTATACATATGACCGGCTATCAGGAAAAGAACTGCAATAGCCAAATGATGATGCGCAGTATCGGTCAGCCACAGACCCCCCGTTACTGGATTTAATCCTCCACGAAAAGTCAAAAAGTCTGAATATTCTGACCAATTCAGGGTGAAAAAAGGGGTCAATCCCTTAGCAAAACTGGGATAAAGTTGAGCCAGAAGATCGCGATTCAAAATAAATTCATGAGGAAGTGGTATCTCTTTAGGATCCACTCCAGCGTCTAGAAGTTGGTTAATGGGTAGAGAGACGTGTACTTGATGTCCTGCCCAAGATAGAGACCCAAGTCCTAGTAAACCTGCTAAATGATGGTTTAACATGGATTCTACGTTTTGGAACCAAGCCAATTTTGGGGCAGCTTTGTGATAATGAAACCAACCAGCAAAAAGCATTAACCCTGCAAAGATCAATGCACCAATTGCGGTGCAGTAAAGTTGTAATTCACTGGTGATTCCAGATGCTCGCCAAAGCTGGAAGAACCCAGAGGTTATTTGTATCCCTCGAAAACCTCCACCTACATCCCCATTCAATATTTCTTGACCTACTATTGGCCAAACTACTTGGGCACTGGGTTTGATGTGAGTGGGATCACCCAGCCATGCTTCATAATTGGAGAAACGAGCGCCATGAAAGTACATCCCACTTAGCCAAATAAAGATGATGGCTAGTTGACCAAAATGAGCGCTAAAGACTTTGCGAGAAATCTCTTCCAAATCATCGGTATGGCTATCAAAATCGTGAGCATCAGCATGTAAGTTCCAGATCCAAGTGGTAGTATCAGGGCCCTTAGCTAGCGTCTTTGAGAAATGCCCAGGTTTGGCCCATTTTTCAAAAGAGGTTTTTACTGGATCCCTCTCCACTACGATCTTTACTTCTGGTTCCGGTGAACGAATGATCATTGAGTTCTCCCCTTTCCGGACGGGACATAAATAAGAAGAAACCTGCCAATAGGAATTAGTGAACTTCCGAGAGAGATATCTCAACTCGTTTCTCCCCTTATTTTCTAGTTTATAACTGGAGCGACTATGATACGGGAGTCGATCTGAGGCAGGTGTTCAAATTTATTATGACATATCCCCGAGGTGCTCAATGGACTGTGGACTGTTACGATTTGGGAAAAGTCTTTCCAGTGTGATGTAAAAAGTATTTACCGGTTATTATTACAATGTTTCTAGATGGATAAATATCTATATATATTTATATATTTATCCATCTATTGATACTCCTCCGTATGTCCCATATAAAAGACCATCCATCCGTTAGAAATCTTTCTTTATTCATGGATCATTAATGAAAGACATCTCCGGATGGATTTTACCCCTATGAAGAAGATCCATTAACACTCCAGAACCAGAAAAGGTCTTCTTTGTTATATTGTCACTATATTCCTATGAGATGCCGACGGAATAGAATCTAATTTTGGGGAATATTCTGGAATAATTCCATTGATTCCGAGAAAATCAGATATTCAATAATTAAAACGATTTACTGAGAATAGAAATTCTCATTCTCCAAAGCGTCCTGTAATCTTTAACCAATTTTGTGCTTCGATGTAATTGCCCGGAGCAAGTGCTATAGCTTGTTCCCAATACTCAGCAGCTTGATCGAACCAAGCCTCCGCAGTTTCAGGATCTCCCTGTCGAATGGCCTGTTCTCCTCGGTCGGGATAGGTCAACTTGGAAAAGTTTTCTTCCCTTAGAACCGTACTTGAGAGTTTCCTACCTCATACGGCTCAATCAACTATTCTTTGGTCCTCTACCCCAATTTCCAAAATATTCCTGGATTGGAGATAATTCATTGGGAGTTCAGATTAACCAAAGGACCAGAAAAAGTCAATGACATGAGTTTCTGATTTCATTTCCAATCAATTGAATGATCAGGTTCTATCTTTTCTCCTACCCTCAAAAAGATGAAGTATAGAAAGAGATATACTTCAGATTTCTCATCCAAATCAAAGTCTTTTTGCAAGGTAACTATCTCAGTTCTGTATAGAATTTTTGGAGAGTACTTTCCGTCTGGAGTACTTCACATCTTTAGGATCTGATGCTACACCGCTGCTCAATAGCTTAGTAGATCGACTCTATTACATAAGTTGATTCCTGATTCTTGTCAATGAGCAGATTTGATCGTATCAGCCCGAACTTCTTTCAATAATTGATCTTTATGGTGCTTCCATCATCAATTCAATTTTTTATCCATGGAATACGTAGGCTCTATCTATCTATTCATATTCGGGCTCCTATGAGAGATGTTCTTTTTGCTACAGCTGATAAGAACCGTTACTTGGGACGGTGCATATGTAGAAAGCCTTTTCTTTTGTACTTACCCGTAGTAGTTATTAACTAAGTTATTCTATGACACAGATAGCCGCACGTAATGACAGATCAAGGCCGTATTATTAAGAGCTTGTGGTAAGGATGGGTTCCGTTCTAATGCCTGGAAATAATATTCCAAAGCCTTCGTATGTTCCCCATTACTTGTATGGACAAGACCTATATTATATAGTATATAACTTCGATCATAAGGGTCAGTTTCCGGTCGCATAGCTTCATAATAATTTTGTAAAGCTTCCGCATATTCCCCTTCCGATTGAGCTGACATTCGTTACGGTCGTTCATTCCATTGAAATGATCTCCGCTTCAAAACCGTACATGAGATTCCCACCTCATACGGCTCCTCCTTTCTTTACAGTACGTAATACGGGGAGTAATCCGTGGAATTCAAAAAAAAAAAAAAAAGATTCTGACCCAATATTATGAATTAACAGGGGCTAGTGTATTTCCAATGAATCTCTAGCCATCCTTCTTGCAAAGATTCTTTTCCGACCACCAAGGATCTTTCTCAGTACTAGGAATGGAACCTCTAACAATTTCTTTGTTCTTAACGCCCTGTATTCTCCGGGGATTAGTCACTTCAACAATCTCCGATGGTTCCATCGATAGGGGTATCCGAAGTACAAACGAGATGGATGTTTGTTGTCCCAACCATTCTCACTACCCTTCGGAAAAGGGTAATGCATATGAGTTATAACGAAGTTTTTGTGTTGTCGATTTCCATACGTAGTGCTTTCTCCCCCCATGCACGCCTATCAGATAGGTTCAACTATACAAGTAAGGCCTATTGCATAGGTGTAACCTTTCGCTCGGTACTAAAATCCTCAGGAGATTTTAGCATCTCAGGCTGCATTGATCGGGGATACACGACAGAAGGAATTGTTCTATCTCCAGAACTCACCTTCACCGAGCGTAAGTTTTTTCATTTCTCTTTGACAAAATTTTGATTTCCGAATACCTTTTCTTTCCCAAAAGGGGAAGAACGAAAAAAATATCAAATCACACCATCTCTGTAATAGGTAAATGCTTCTTTCTCCCCCGGAGCCATCGGGATTATGCGCAATAAGATATCCGCTATAATTGTGAAGGTCTTATCGATAAAATTGTCATTTCTCTGAGATCTAGGCATAGTCAATTACAGATTTGATAATTTCCTTCATTCCCTTACGCAAATGATTCCATGAACGAAATTTTTTTTCTGGTGCACAATACCATAAAATGGATTTCCTTACAATCATAAATATGTTCTCATTCTATTTATTCCAATTGATTCTTTAAAATGGAAATAGATAGGGAATATTTTGAATAATTGTTCATTAGTAATATTTATGAATAATAATGATAAAAAATATTCGTATTGAAAGAATACTAGATTCGGTGAACTCGGGAAGTCCAGTTCGATCATGATCCAAACAAAGAAAGAGTTAAACGATCGAGCATTCCATAATGAGAATGAAATGCCTACCCAGCAATTTTGTGCGCATATCCATATAGATAAAGGAATATCGAGAAAAATATGGTTATAAAAATATGGTTATCATGAAACAGGATCATTGCCAAAGAATTCATTCTTATACATTTGATAAGACGATAATATACAGATGCATATATGATCATAATATGGAATGGATCAGTGAATCTGTCTCAATTTATTGATTGGGCGATCCGAATAAGATCGTCAGATCATAAAGGATGATTGAGGATTTCCTAAAATAGGAGGAAGTTTGGCGAAAATGTGTTTTCGTCTTTCCAGGGGAGGGGATTGAATCATTACTTTATTTATGATCTATTTATTTCCGTAAGATCGAACTGATCATACCTGAATCAAAATAAATTGTAAGGAACTTGCTATTCACTAATTTGGTTCATTAGATCCAAGGGATCTCATAGGAAAGATGGCCGAGCGGTTCAAGGCGTAGCACTGGAACTGCTATGTAGGCTTCTGCTTACCGAGGGTTCGAATCCCTCTCTTTCCGTATCTTTGCCCTACTATTTTCTTTTCATCTATTGTTTTTCCAATCTATTGAATCCCAATAAGACGATCTCCTAATTCCGGGATCAATATCCCTATATTTGTGATATAGAAAATAGAACAAACATTGGTTCGTGGTATGGGAAAGATAAAGACCATTCTAAGAAGCAATAAAAGTATCGTGGATAACAAGATTCTAATGTAACGTACGGAAGGATGAGAAAATGTCCCCTTCGGGGAGGGGAGAAAGAAGGGGGGAAGAACAAAATTTCCAGATGTCCAGCAACCCAACCCCTCCTTTTCATTTCATTCTCGATTCAAGCTTGACGGGAGTAATACTCTACGACCAGCAATTCATTAATCTTCAAACTGATCCATTTACTATCTATTATTTGATTGATGAATCCTTTATATTGTAAGGAATTAAAAGTCAAATGATTTGGCAATTTATCCCTCTGGAACAGATCTATATTCTTCTTAATAATAGATCTCAATCTTTGTTGATCTCTTATAGTAATAACATCTTGGGGTTTGCAAGGGTAACTTGGTATATCTACCATATGGTCATTGACCCGGATATGTCCATGATTAACTAATTGTCTAGCTCCGGGAATGGTGGGAGCCATACCCAATCGAAAAATAATATTATCCAAACGCATTTCAAGTAATTGCAATAGGACCTGGCCCGTGGATCCCTTGGCTCTTCTAGCTATACGAACATATTTCAGTAATTGTCGCTCCGTTAGTCCGTAATGAAAACGCAATTTCTGTTTCTCTTCTGGCCGGATACGATATTGAGAGATTTTTCTGGAAGAAGACCGGTTTATAGAATCATTTCTGTATTTGGGTCTTTTACTAGTGAGCCCTGGTAAAGCTTTCAGACGACGTATTATTTTTAAACGAGGTCCCCGATAACGGGACATAGAAACTCCTTATTCAATTAACAAATAGTGCTGGAAAGAAGAAAGAATAGTATAACCCATACGAGTACTGGAATTCTTTGATATGGATGGAGAACGAAGATCTTTCTCTAATTTGTTATAGATCCTAATAGCTCCAATCATTCATCCCGTTCCTAGTTGGGAGTAAGTGATCATGGCATGACGGACCCGACGAACGATCGGAAGAGTATTCTCCATTCCATCTTGATCCTAAACTTTGTGGATTATGGGAATGAGAGGAACGGGAAAGAGCCAGCTATCGGGATCGAACCGATGACCATCGCATTACAAGTGCGATGCTCTAACCTCTGAGCTAAGCAGGCTCAATGGAATATAACTCCTCATTTCATTGGCGTGAGAGCCGTAGATTCTTTTGGAATCCTAACAATTATAGCGCGAATCAGATTCAATGACGCAATCCAGATTACAATAACAACGGAACATCGCCTGAATGTAGGTTCAAGGGAAAGAAAAGGGAAGTAAGGAAGGGTCAATTGATATCGATTCTTTTACTCACTATTACTCACTATTCCAAATCGACTAGGGGAGGATAATAACATTGCATTGAAAATGCAGAAAGAATATAATGATTCCCAGTCTCGATTGGGGTATAAATAGAGATGGTGAGAGAGAGGGAGTAGGGGAGGATATTTATCCCACCCAATATTGAGCAAATATCCAATGAATAAGCTGATGGAGATTACATAATAGGATTAGATTAAGGTATGATTTCGTTCTCCGAGAAGGGGATATGGCGGAATTGGTAGACGCTACGGACTTGATCGAATTGAGCCTTGGTATGGAAACCTACCAAGTGATAGCTTCCAAATCCAGGGAACCCTGGGATATTTTGAATGGGTAATCCTGAGCCAAATCCGGTTCGTGGAGACAATGGTTTCTTCTCCTAGCATAGGAAGGGGATAGGTGCAGAGACTCAATGGAAGCTATTCTAACGAATGAATCTCATTTGGGGTCCAGTCCAATACTGTATTTATAGAACGCTCCATTTACACCTCGAAAGTGGGAATGTTATATAACATCGGACAAAACTCGCGATCAGAACTTGAATCGTTCCAAGCATTTTATTCGTAAGATAGATGCAAGATTCGAGTTGAAGTAATGATTTGACATTAAGTCATCCAATTATGAACTTCTCAACTGTAGAAAGAGAGTTTAATCCGTTTTTGGAATAAACGATTGGACGAGGATAAAGATAGAGTCCAATTCTACATGTCAATGTCAACAACAATGCAAATTGCAGTAGGAGGAAAATCCGTTGGCTTTATAGACCGTGAGGGTTCAAGTCCCTCTATCCCCACCCAGGTTCGTTCCCGAACGACTGATCCATCTTCTCCAATTCTGTTGGTTCGAATCCATTCTTGCTTCTTGATTCTTTCACCTCAATATTTTCTTTATTCATGAAGAAAAGAAATGAGAACATGAATCTTTCCATCTTATGATATGATCAAGTTGAGTTGATCAGTGGATCAATTCATTTTTATGTGATATACGATCCACATAGATGAGATCCTTTTTCAATTATTCAATCGCAGTCCATTTTTTCTCATATTAGTTACTTCCAGATCGAAAATAATAAAGATCATTCTAAAAACTAGGAAAAACCCTTTTCTTCCTTATTTTTAGTTCACACAAGTGAAAACCCTGTATCAGGAGGATCCACAGAGAAGAGCCGGGATAGCTCAGTTGGTAGAGCAGAGGACTGAAAATCCTCGTGCCACCAGTTCAAATCTGGTTCCTGGCAAAATGTCAATATCCATGCCATGGATCCATATCCATTTAGATCTTCTTTCTAGATCTATTCTATCTAGCTAGATTGATATGGGTACATTAATATTGACAGATCCGTATCTATATGTAGATACGGATACACCCCTATAAAAATAGATAGATGACTCAGTCCATTCTGTTCTCTCTCCCTTCTTTGTTCATATTTTCCCTCCCTGTCCGTTCCAATTGAATCCCGATACTCCGTACATATCTCAAAAAGTAGGATCGAGAACTCGGAGGGCAAGATTTTACAGTGGGGAAGCTATTATAAGCTCTACTATAAAAGAAATTGGATCCTCCTTTTGGTTCTCATACATCATGTGTGCGTGATACATCATTTCTGATCTGATGCGTCGTCTAAAATATTTAGATCCGTTAATCCATCCCTCTTCCATATCTGGTAATATAGAAGAATTGCATGGATAATAATTCGGCTCCGAGACTAGTGGGAATCTATTCATCCCATTGCGTCCGAACCGAAATGGAACGGAAAGTATTATTCAAACGAGAGATCTATAATTGCAGGGTTGACGTAGATCCAAACGTTTCGGAGGGTATCTCTAAAGCAGATTCGAAAACTGGAGAGTCTGGCCCAATTCGTTCGATAGATCGTTTGGGGTAGTTGAAATACCTGGATTCGGAATTGTTTGATCAAGTAAAGGTAACTCTATAGGATCCATTATTGGCTTTATGTCATTTTCTACTTCCTTCCCCTTCCCCCTCGCCGAATATTCGGAAACTGAGGACCATTTCGATGCTCCTTTTCGCCACGTATGAACTGAACCAACGATGGAAATAAGCAAGAGACTTGAAGCATTTATAAATGTGGATATACCCTATATACTAGAACTTATAGCCCATAGAGAAAGGGAGACTGTTTCAACATCAGGAACAACAAGAACTGGAACGAACATGTAATGATCCTAGAAAAGCTCTGGAAATAAAGGATGCAAGAATAGGTAGAAATGAGGCTAGATATTAATGAAAATCTCCAGCCAGAAAGTATCATATTCGGGAAATAGGAACATGAATATACATACTCCTTTGAGCTAGATAAAATTATTACATTTTTCCGTCAACTTCTTCATCATTATCCCACCCAGCATGGGTGGAAGACCAAAGGACCGAACAATCAATACAATCAATTCTAATTGATTCCCATATTATTGTTCGGTCCGTCCATGGCTTATTACAAAATTCATTCAATTAAAAGTTACTCAAATGTCTATGGATAATACTTGACAATATGAGAGAATGTTATGAGGTCCCGAACGACCCAATTTCAGATCCGAGTCTATACTCATATTATAGAAGAAATATGTTCATGATCTATATCCAGCATCCATGGCTGAATGGTTAAAGCACCCAACTCATAATTGGCGAACTCGCGGGTTCAATTCCTGCTGGATGCAGGGGAACTGCACATATCCATTCTTTATAGAATGGGAAGAAGGATGAGAAATAACAACAAACATTTGAAGAATACCAAACCTTTCATTTTATTGAAAGGCTTGGTACTCTTCAGTTAAGTAATACAAAAGAAAAATCCATCGGAGTATTATCCGCCTATTGAAATAGATTCAACAGCAGCTAGATCCAGAGGAAAGTTGTGAGCATTACGTTCGTGCATAATTTCCATGCCTAACCTATGATATATATGTATAATCCAATTGGTATATGATTGAATATAATAGCTACAGGCATTATGGGAAAAAAGGGTGGTAAAAAGAAGAAAAGATAGAAAAGATAGAAAAGAAAAAAAAAAAAAGGAAAGGAGGCATAAAAATTTATGGATGGGGTGAAATATCCAGTACTTACAGAGAAAAGTATTCGTCTATTAGAAAGGAATCAATATACTTTTAACGTCGATTCGCAATCGAACAAAACAAAGATAAAAAATTGGATTGAGCATTTCTTCGATGTTAAAGTAATAGCTATGAACAGTTATCGCCTCCCCGAAAAAGGAGGAAAGAGAGGGTCAATGATAGGACATCCAATACGTTGTAAACGTATGATTATTACACTTAAAACCGGTGATTCTATTCCACTCTTTTCAGAACAATAATATTTTCAAATTGAAATGAAATGGCCATCCGTTCATATAGAATTTTCACTCCGGACACACGCAATAGATCCGTATCAGGTTTCGATAGAAGAGTGCAGGTTGACCCGCAGAAGAAACTGACCTCTGGACAGCATCACTGTGGGAAAGGTCGTAATGGAAGAGGAATTATTACCGCAAGACACAGGGGAGGAGGTCACAAGCGTTTGTATCGTCAAATCGATTTTCGACGGAATAAGGAACACATATCGGGAGAAATTGTAACCATAGAATACGACCCTAATAGAAGTGCCTACATTTGCAAGGTGCACTACAAGAATGGTGATAAGATGTATATTCTGCATCCCAGAGGGGTCATGATTGGAGATACTATTCTTTCTGGTCCAAAAGCTCCTATATCAATAGGAAATGCCCTACCTCTGAGTGCGGTTTGAATTATTAATTCACGCGATCGGAAGCAACCGATTGGGTTTACAGCAAAACCTATAAATCTATCACTGATCCAACTAGGAGACTTTTACGGGACGAACCCCAAAGGGAAACTGAGGATAAATGACAGCAGGTGATTGGATTCAAAAATTGTTCATATCGGGTCATTAGTTCCGAAGATATGATAATATGGAGAGGACCACATTGTTTGTCCGAAGCATGAACAAAATGGGATAGAGGCACCCTCGAAAAAGACAAATTACTCACATTTGATCTGATGGTCAGAGGCAGATTCAGAGCTGGACAGTGGTAATAATTCCCAAAAGGAAAAGATGGGGAGAGGAAAAAAAGGTTGAAAGAGAGAGAAGAGAAAAAGATTTTGAATATGCCTCCTACGTTATCCATAACATACGAAAGTATTAGCGTAATTTAATAAAGTCATTCATTCTGAATGCTACATAAAGAATATAAGCCAGATGATGGAATAGAGAAACCTAGGATGTAGAGAATCGGGACATAGAGAATACAATAGATGCCCTTTCTCATCTCGATTCTATTTAATAGATATATGTGACATCTCATATACATCCAGAAAGCTGTATGCCCTGAGAGAGGCTTGTACAGTTTGGGAAGGGATTTTTATTCATTTCATCGGAATAAGAATCTACTTCAACCAATATGCCCTTAGGCACGGCTATACATAACATAGAAATAACACTTGGAAAGGGTGGACAATTAGCTAGAGCAGCAGGTGCTGTAGCAGAACTGATCGCAAAAGAAGATCGATTGGCCACATTAAGATTACCATCTGGAGAAGTTCGTTTAATATCTGAGAACTGCTCAGCAACGATTGGACAAGTGGGTAATATAAATGCAAAAAATAGAAGTTTCGGTAAAGCCGGAGCTAAACGTTGGTTGGGTAAGCGTTCTGAGGTAAGAGGAGTAGCTATGAACCCTGTAGACCATCCTCATGGAGGTGGAGAAGGAAGAACCCCAATTGGCAGGAAAAAACCCGTGACTCCCTGGGGCTATAGCGCGCTCGGAAAGAAAAGTCGGAAGAGGAATAGATACAGTGATGCTTCAATCCTTCGTCGACGTGAGTAAGAATGGTTGGATACCCATAAAAAAAACAAAAAAAAGAGGAAAGAAAGGTAATTTATCATGGCACGTTCACTGAAAAAAAATCCTTTTGTGGCTAATCATTCATTGAGGAAAATTGAAAATCTAAACATAAAGGAAGAAAAGAAGATCATAGTGACCTGGTCCCGGGCATCCGTCATTGTACCCGCAATGATCGGTCATACAATTGCTGTTCATAATGGGAGGGAACATTTACCTATTTATGTAACAGATCGTATGGTAGACCACAAATTGGGGGAATTTGCACCTACTCTACTTTTTCAGGGACATGCGAGAAACGATAAAAAATCTCGTCGTTAATTGAGAGATATTTGTCATTCATTGGAGAGGGTGGAATCAATGGGAAATAATAGTTCAGGTCCAGAGATACGAGCTTTGGCGAGAAATATACGTATGTCTGCTCATAAAGCACGTAGAGTAATTAATCAAATTCGTGGTCGTTCATATGGACAAGCACTTATGATACTGGAACTGATGCCTTATAGGGCCTGTTATCCCATATCACAATTAATTCATTCTGCGGCCGCGAATGCAAATCACAATATGGGTTTGAACAAAGCCAACTTACTCGTCGGTAGAGTCGAAGTGAATGAGGGTGCTGTTTTCAAAAGGATTCAACCTAGAGCTCAGGGACGTGGTTATCCAATAAAGAAACCCACTTGTCATATAACTCTTGTATTGGAAGAAATCTCCAGATCGAATGATCCGATTATGTCAATAGAATCCCTAGAAAGAGGATAAGTATGGCACAGAAAATAAATCCGCTTGGTTTTAGACTTGGTGTAACCCAAAATGATCGTTCCCATTGGTTTGCACAACAAAGGAATTATTCCAAAGATCTCCGAGAAGATCAGAAAATACGTACTTGCATTGAAAACTATGTACGAACACATATAAAGAGCTCCTCGAATTATGGAGGAATTGCACGTGTAGAGATTCGCAGAAAGATCGATTTGATTCAGGTAAAAATCTATATTGGATTTCCCAACTTGTTGTTAATAGAAGGTAGGGGTCAAGGAATTGAAAAATTAAGAAACGATGTACTAAATATGCTCGATTCTGTGGACCGAAAACTTCACATTGCTATAGAAAAAGTTGCCAAACCCTATAGAAAACCTAATATTCTTGCGGAGTATATTGCCCTACAACTAGAAAATAGAGTTCCATTCAGAAAAACAATGAAGAAAGCTATTGAACTGGCTGAACGGGAAGATGTAGAAGGTATTCAGATCCAAATCGCAGGACGTCTCGACGGAAAAGAAATTGCCCGGGTCGAATGGGACAGGGGAGGTAGGGTTCCCCTACAGACAATTCGGGCTAGGATTGATTATTGTTATTATCCGGTTCAAACCATCTATGGAGTTTTAGGAATCAAAATTTGGATCTTAGAGGATTAGGAATAATTGGTCTTTTTCCTAATCTGCCCGATCATGGATCATCAATTCTATCAGATCGAATAGAAATTAGATTTACCATTTCGAAACCATGCTATGCTTAGTGTGCGACTCGTTGGAATCGAGCTTTTCATTCTTTTCCGGAGTTATGGAGAACTCGAAAAAAGAACGGAGGAGTCTCTGGTATAAATAAACTAGAGACTAACTCATCGCTTCATATTGTAAAGATCCAATAACTATGGGTAGAAACTATCTATAACCCCGTAAAGACTTTCTTCCACGAGAGAAAAAATGAGATTTTGATCTTTCGTGAAGCGAGAAAGATGTTTGGTAATTCGGAAAAAGAAAAAAAAAGAAGGAGAGATTCAATCTTCTCCCAATATTGTATGGTTCATTAATTACCCTCCGAAAAGCAGTGTGATAAAGCATAAGAATCATCCTGATTCCTTCAAACAGGATTGAAGGGATTCAGTTTATGAAGGAGAAAGAGCTTCGGGTCGATGGAAACTAAGGAAATTGATTCTGGAACAGATGAAAAGAAAGCTCCATTGCGGGGGGAAGACCTGGGCATTTAAATAGAAGCTATGAAACGATGGAACCCATGACTGCCTAAGATCATATAGGAATCTTAATCATCCATTGGATAGGATGGCGAAATAAACCGAAAACGAATTAATCTCATTGGAGTCTATAAATAAGTCGACCCGATGGAGCAAATACCGGAAGAGTCAATATTCGCCTGTGAAATTATTTATGGAGAGTCTCGTTGGATGGAAATAAAAGAGTTATTCGTTCCGTAAATTATATTCTATTTACGATATGCGTAATGTGTAGATGTAGATATAGACTCATTTATATATAACTAATAACTACACATTGATTGTCCAATTTGACATAGATTCTTCACGAGGAGCCGGATGAGAAGAAACTTTCATGTCCGGTTCTGGATTAGAGATGGGATCAAAATACTATAAAACCATCGACTATAACCCAAAAAGAACAAAATTTCGTAAACAACATAGGGGAAGAATGAAAGGAGTATCTTATCGCGGCAATCGCATTTGTTTCGGTAGATTCGCTCTTCAAGCACTTGAACCTGCTTGGATCACATCTGGGCAGATAGAAGCCGGACGAAGAACGATTACTCGTTATGCCCGTCGTGGCGGAAAAATATGGATACGTATATTTCCCGACAAACCTATTACAATGAGACCTGCGGAAACACGTATGGGTTCCGGGAAAGGATCACCCGAATATTGGGTATCTGTCATCAGACCAGGTCGAATACTTTATGAAATGGGCGGAGTATCCGAAACCGTCGCTAGAGCAGCAGCTAGAATAGCTGCATACAAAATGCCTATACGTACTCAATTTGTGACTATTTAACCCATACAAAATAAAAGAGCTTTTTCTGGTGGAAGAAGATTACTAGTTCGTAAGAACTCTTCCTTTTCTTCTCTTTTTTTTTTTTTTTATGTTATCCGCCGAGGTAACAAATCTTTTGGAGGAAAAATGATTCAGTCTCAAACTTATTTGAATATAGCGGATAACAGTGGAGCCCGAAAAATAATGTGTATTCGAGTTCTAGGAGCAAGTAATCGTAAATGCGCTCATATAGGTGATGTTATCATTGCTATAATTAAAGAAGCAGTACCTAATATGCCCCTGGAAAAATCAGAAGTAGTTAGAGCCGTAGTTATACGTACCTGTAAAGAACTTGAACGTGACAATGGAATGATGATACGATCTGATGACAATGCAGCAGTTGTCATTGATCAGGAAGGAAATCCAAAAGGAACTCGAGTTTTTGGTCCGGTTGCTCAGGAATTGAGAAAATTGAATTTCACGAAAATAGTTTCATTGGCTCCCGAAGTCTTATAAGTACTGATAAATCTTGTAGAAATCTTCTACTGATATCAAATGGTACATGGATCAATTCATTGTACCTCAGGCATATTCCTCGAAGAAGATCGAACATGCCTTTTATATCGAGACCAGGAATTCCTAAGAATTCGTTCGTCATGGGTAACGATACTATTGCCAATCTAATTACTTCTATAAGAAACGCCGACATGGTAGGAAAAGGAACAGTTCGAGTAACAGCTACTAATATTACCAAGAACATCGGAAGGATCCTTTTACGAGAAGGTTTTATAGAAGATGTTAGGGAACATCAGGAAGGCCAAAAATCCTTTTTGATATTGACTTCAAAATATCGGAGAAGGAAGGAAAGGACATATATAACCACGTCAAAGCGTACCAGCAAACCTGGTTCGAGGATTTATTCAAATTATCGAGAAATTCCAAAAGTTCTAGGTGGAATGGGAATCGTAATTCTTTCTACTTCCCAAGGAATTTTAACGGATCGAGAAGCTCGACAGAAAAAAATTGGAGGAGAAATATTATGTTATGTATGGTAATTGATCTATATTTTGTACAAAAATATTGATTCTGTAAGATATCCCCATGATATGAAAAGGGGGGTTCGAGACACCATTAATCTTCATCCAAGCACGTTAGTCAATTTTTTTTATCAAAAGAGGAGGAGATTCGATGAACAAACAGAATCTGATCCATGCGGAAGGTTTGGTTACTGAATCACTCCCCAACGGTATGTTTCGAGTTCTGACAGATAATGGATGTCAGATTCTGACTCATATTTCGGGTAGGATTCGACGTAATTCCGTACGAATACTACCAGGAGATAGGGTCAAGGTCGAATTAAGTGCTTATGATTTAAGCAAAGGACGTATAATATATAGACTTAGCAACAAATCTTCAAATGATTAAATCACCTTTTGAACATCTGATGGGGATCGAGAATCATAGATTCAATGGACTCTTCTTTCTCAGGAAACAAAATGTAATATGAGTAAATTGGAGGGTCACAAATATGAAAATTCGTGCTTCTATTCGTAGAATTTGTGGAAAATGTCGGCCAATTCGTAGACGGAAACGAGTTATGATAATTTGTTCCAATCCGAGACATAAGCAAAAACAGGGGTAATTCCCCTCTATATCAATGAGCGGATCTAGTGGTAAAATAGATTTCAATATGCATTTTTCGAACTGAACTCATAATGATTAATATGTCAAAAACTACAAGAAGAATTGGTTCACGTAGGAATGAACATCGAGTACTCAAAGGAGTTATTCACGTTCGAGCAAGTTTTAACAATACCATTGTGACTGTTACAGATGTACGGGGACAAGTTTTTTCTTGGTCTTCTGCCGGTGCCTGTGGATTCAAAGGCACAAGGAGAGGTACACCATTTGCTGCCCAGACTGCAGCAGAAAATGTTATTCGTACATTAATGGATCGGGGTATGGAACGAGTAGAAGTTATGATAAGTGGCCCTGGTCGGGGGAGAGATACAGCATTACGAACCATTCGTAGAAGTGGCATACTATTAAGTTTTGTACGTGACGTAACCCCTATGCCACATAATGGATGTAGACCTCCCAAAAAGAGACGTGTGTAAGAATTGAATGAATTTCAAGAGAAAGAAATTATTTTATAATCTGATCAAATAATCTTGGTATGATTCGAGATGAAATCTCAGTCTCTATTCAGACACTACGATGGAAGTGCATCGAATCCAGAGCATACAGTAAGCGTCTTCATTATGGCCGTTTTGCTCTATCCCCGCTCCGCAAGGGTCGAGCCGATACAATAGGCATTGCAATGCGAAGAGCTTTACTTGGAGAAGTAGAAGGAACATGTATTACACGTGTTAAATTGGAGAACATAAAACATGAATATTCCGCAATAATAGGTATTGAAGAATCGGTACATGACATTTTGATGAATCTAAAAGAAATTGTACTTAGAAGTGATTCGTACGGAGTCCGAGAAGCTTCTATCTATATTGTTGGACCCAGAAATGTAACTGCTCAAGATATCATATTACCACCTTCTGTGAAAATAATTGATACTACACAACATATAGCTAGACTTACTAAATCAATTACTTCTGATATAAAATTACGAATTGAAAAAAATCGCGGATATATTATACATAGTCCAAATAATTATCAGGACGGAATTTTTCCTATAGATGCTGTTTTTATGCCTGTTCGCGACGCGAATTATAGTATTCATTCCTATGGGAGCGGAAATGAAATACGAGAAGTACTTTTCCTGGAAATATGGACGAATGGGGGGTTAACTCCTAGAGAGGCGCTTTACGAAGCTTCTCGAAATTTGATCGACTTATTTATTCCCTTCCTGCATGGAGAGGAACAGAACATCGATGGAATGAACAATAGAAAAGGGTCTAATATGCCTCCCTTCCCCCTTTCGCACGTATTGACTGATACAGGGGAAACGAAAGAAAAAATTGCATTTCAACATATTTTCATTGACCAATTAGAGTTACCCCCCAGAACCTATAACTGCCTCAGGAGAGCCAATATACATACATTATTGGACCTCTTAAATTACAGTCGAGAAGATCTAATGAGAATTGAACACTTCGGAAAGGAATCTGTCGAACAGGTATTGGAAGTTCTACGAAAACGTTTTGCAATTGATCCACCCAGGAATTAGTTTCAGGTTCATTAAATGGTTCCATTCCATCTTTTCATTCATTTCCTTTCCCCAAGTTATTCTGGAGAGTCATGAGAATCATTTCATTTCAAATCTTTGACATATCTCTATTTCATGGAATATTCGAAAGAAATCTCTGACAAGATGGATATATCTAGGGAGATATAATTTTTCTTGAAGCAACTACTCCCTATGATATATTAATAAAAAAATGAAAATATTTTGATATTCGACAGTTGGATCACATTGGAAAAGACCTAAAGTTAAAGATTCATCAATAGGCAACGCTGCCCCAATACCTAACCAAAGGGCTACTGCAGTACCGATCAAGGATACTGTTGTAGCTACTGGACGACGAAATGGATTCTGAAATTGATTCACATTCTCTAGAAAAGGCACCGTCAATGATCCCGCGGGTACTGAGGCCATTAAAAGGACACCTAATAATTTGTTAGGTACTGTACGAAGTATTTGGAATACGGGGAAAAAATACCATTCGGGCAATATCTCCAAAGGAGTTGCAAATGGATTTGCTGGTTCACCAATCATTGATGGTTCTAGAACCGCTAAACCTATTGTACATGCAATAGTACCTAAAATTACTACTGGAAAAATATATAAAAGATCATTGGGCCAAGCGGGCTCTCCATAATAATTATGTCCCATACCTTTAGCTAATTTAGCCCTTAATACAGGATCATTCAGGTCAGGTTTCTTTGTTATTGGGATAAGTAGATCTCTATGGATCTATCCCCCGAAGGAACCGGACATGCCGATTTTGATCATCCGGCTCGAACAATAACTGGAGGAAGTATATATCACTTCTTTTTCCCATGATGGAACACGGATTGGAAGAATAGGAACTAATAATGTCCATGATCATCCATCATTGGTAATTTGATTATTCCAGTTAAATGCTCATTACCCAAGTAAGCTCACAAGTTCGATCATGATCGATATGCCTTTTGGACCATCTTAGTCCTTGTAATTTGTGTTTATTACCACGAATAGACCTCAAAAATTTTTTTGCATACAAGGTATTGACTTGTTATTGATCCGGCCTCTCTCCTTCCTTAGATCCCTTCTTTCACTCCGATAGTTTTTCCATCGAAATGGATGCAAGGGAAATGGATGCATTTTCACACTATGAAAAGGATAAGTAAAGTCATATGATCCAATTATTGATTATATGAAAATATTACCCCATTGACCGGATCTCACGGAGCCCTTCCTGATCCGGATTCGATCATAGAAAGAATTCTCTTGGAACGGAACAAACTGACCGATGCCTTTCCACCCAGGTGCTAAACTTCCTATTTCTTATAAGGAAATTGGGATAGAGACACATTTTTTTCAGAAATCTTTATGTGGTAGATCGAAGAAAGTATCTGCATGGCCTAATCAATAGCTCAAGTCACACACTCCCATAATCCATCTTCTCCGTCTGAGAATCTACTCCAATTATTTGTTCGTATTGGATGAATAATACTCCAAAATCGAAAGGAGAAATCCGAGGACCATATTTTCATTTTCTATGGATATTCCCATTTTTTAATAAGAAATGTTCCTGGCGATGAGATATTACCGTGGTTACTCGGAACAATAAGTTATGAATAGTTATTTTCAATCTATCTTTCCTCTCTATAAAGGACCTGAAATACCCTGCTTACGGATCATTAAAAAGTGCATTGGCATAAATACAGCAGTAAGAAGGGGTAATATGAAAGTGTGTAAACTATAAAAACGAGTCAAGGTAGATTGACCCACACTAACACTTCCGCGTAATAACTCTACCAAAGGAGATCCTATTACAGGAATAGCCTCGGGTACACCAGTCACAATTTTCACTGCCCAATAACCAATTTGATCCCAGGGCAAAGAATAACCAGTTACACCGAAAGATACGGTCAGTACAGCCAAAATGACACCCGTAACCCAAGTTAATTCACGGGGTTGTTTGAATCCACCTGTTAGATAAACACGGAATACGTGCAGGATCATCATTAGAACCATCATGCTTGCCGACCATCGATGAATTGATCGGATTAGCCAACCAAAGTTAACTTCGGTCATTAGGTATTGAACAGAAGCAAAAGCTTCTGTAACGGTCGGACGATAATAAAAAGTCATAGCAAAACCAGTAGCTACTTGTACTAAAAAACAGGTAAGTGTGATCCCCCCTAGACAATAAAATATATTGACATGAGGAGGAACATATTTACTGGTGATATCATCTGCAATCGCCTGAATCTCGAGACGCTCTTCGAACCGATCGTATACTTTATTGAGATAGGTAAACTGAAATTCCCCCTCTGAAAACCGTACATGAGAATTTCCCTTCATACGGCTTGAACAAGAACACGCAAATACTTTTGGACACAAATATGTAAATTGGGGAAAATTTCGAGATACTCGAAGGTTCGTTGCCTGACCGGCTGAGGAAATGAGGATGATTCGAAACAATCCAGCATTTCTATTAGAATACTTTATAGTGCCAAAATTGAAAATAGTGCCAAAATTTCAAGTCGGCTCATCCCTATGATAAATCACTATAGGCCCTTTGAACGATCTTTTACCCTATTCGTGTAATATAAGTAAGTTCTCTAGAAAAGAACTAATATAGACGATCGATAGGAATTATCTTGTCAAGATCTCAATAGATGAATCAATCCAAACCTCAGATTTGGATTATACCCCGATGATTTCATCAAATCCCCAAAAGGTTCTCTGGGTAATAACCTTTTGATCTTCGCTCACTCAACGAAATATGCTAACTAAGAGAAATCAGATACTATATCATTCTTTGGTCATAATCAGCATAATTATGAAGGGGGATAGATCCTTCGATTTCTTATAGGAAATACCTCTTTCAATTTATTTATTGGAAGCCTGGTGACGAGGAAATGATAGGTACAAACCATAGTTCAGATCTTCCTGGAACATATCTATAATAGACCTCGTGCTCTAAAGATTCACTATTCTATCAATTAAATATCCAACGAGGTAGGACCATCTTGATGAAGATAACAGATCGGTCTTCTGTACTATAAATATGGATCGATTTCAACAAGTCGCACACCCATATTCCAAAAATCCTTAGAGAAAAGTAATTACACGATCAAACTATTGGAACAAGATTAGCTAAAAACTAAAAGCCCCTATTTGGTCTGGGTTTGGATCCCTCAGTTCTTTTTTTTCTTCAAGAGCTCGCCGGGCGAATTTTGGAGTTCCTCTAACCCCAACTAACCGGAATCCCATCTAATAAAACGGAAGAATTATAAATCTCCAAGATAATAGATAGGAATACTGCAAATAGAGCCATTGCAACACCCATAAGAGGAGTAGTTCCCCATCCAGGAGCTACTTTACCATATTCCGAATTAAGCGGTTTTAGGGACCTTCCTACACCGGTTGCTCTTGGCGCGGTTTTGGAAGTATCATCAATGGTCTGTGTAGCCATAAAAACTATAGTATTGGTTGAGATCTGTTAACTTTGTTATTATATCGTAAACATACCATGATATTGGGATCACCTAATAATGGAAACTGCAACCTTAGTCGCCATCTCCATATCTTGTTTACTTGTGAGCTTTACTGGTTATGCCCTATACACCGCCTTTGGGCAACCCTCTGAACAACTTAGAGATCCTTTTGAGGATCACGAGGACTAATAGAAAGAATGACCTTCCCTATAGGGGAAGGTCATTCTTTCTTTGATGGGAAAGAAAGAATAAGGATTTGGAGAAGCAAAATTATTTTCCCCCTTTAGTCGGAACTTTGGGTGGTTCTCGGAAGAAAATAGCGAAAAAGATTATCCCTAGGGTCGATACCAACAGGAATGTATAAACCAATGCTTCCATAGATTCGATCGTAATTTACAATTATGGAGATAGCTTTCGTACTAATATTTATTAGAGAAGAGATAGGAGCAATATCATACCACTTGTCTCTTAGTAGTTGGATCTCCCAGTTTTTGGAATGCTCCAAATTCTATTCGAGCATCCAAATCCGGGTCGATACCGGCAAAAACATCTCTGAATAGGGTTCTAGCACCATGCCAAATGTGTCCAAAAAAGAAAAGGAGAGCAAATGTAGCATGTCCGAAAGTGAACCAACCCCTTGGACTACTACGAAAAACACCATCGGATTTTAGAGTAGCACGATCTAATTCAAAAATTTCACCTAATTGAGCACGTCTAGCATATTTTTTAACTATAGCAGGATCACCAAAACTAACCCTGTCAAGCCCACCACCATAGAACTCAACAGTTACACCTACTTGTTCAACACTATACTTTGATTCTGCCCTCCTGAAAGGAACATCGGCTTTCACAATTCCTTCTTTGTCTACCAGAACTACTGGAAATGTTTCGAAAAAGGTAGGCATACGACGTACAAAAAGCTCATTTCCTTCCTTATCTTTGAAAATAGGGTGTCCTAACCAACCAACAGCTATTCCATCTCCATTGTCCATCGCACCTGCTCTGAATAACCCCCCCTTAGCTGGATTATTACCAATGTAATCATAAAAAGCGAGTTTCTCGGGAATTTTTGACCAAGCTTCCGATAGGCTCAAATTTTCGGCCAGACCGGCACGAACCCGTCGATCTATTTCTTGTTGGAAGTATCCCTGATCCCACTGGTAACGAGTGGGCCCAAATAATTCAACCGGAGTAGTTGCGGAGCCATACCACATAGTTCCGGCAACAACGAAAGCTGCAAAAAACACAGCAGCAATACTGCTGGATAGGACCGTTTCAATATTCCCCATGCGTAATCCTATGTATAAACGTTGGGGAGGACGAACACTGAGATGGAAAAGACCTGCTAATATACCCAATATACCTGCTGCAATATGATGAGAAGCTATTCCTCCCGGAACAAAAGGATCAAAACCTTCAGCTCCCCATGCTGGATCCACTGGTTGTATTTTTCCAGTTAGTCCATAAGGATCAGACACCCATATCCCAGGACCATACAAACCCGTTACATGAAATGCTCCAAATCCGAAACAAGCTACTCCTGAGAGGAATAAATGAATTCCAAATATTTTGGGCAAATCTAAACAAAGTTTTCCCGTACGTTCATCACAGAATATTTCCAGATCCCAATATACCCAATGCCAGATAGCTGCCAAAAAGCACAGGCCAGAAAACATGATATGTGCCCCAGCCACACCTTCATAACTCCAAATACCAGGATTAGTTACAGTTTCTCCGGTGATGCTCCATCCACTCCATGAATCCTTTATTCCCAAACGAGTCATAAAAGGTATAACAAACATACCTTGTCTCCACATTGGATCAAGAACAGGATCGGATGGATCAAAAACTGCTAATTCGTACAGAGCCATTGAACCGGCCCAACCAGCAACTAGAGCTGTATGCATTATATGTACAGAAATTAACCGGCCAGGATCATTCAATACGACGGTATGAACGCGATACCAAGGCAAACCCATGAAAACACCCCTTTATCGGAAAAAGTAGACACTCTGTAACTTTCTCACATTGGATCGGAAGAGATCATGCTATCGAGCTAGACCCGGATTATCTCGAAGGTGAACATCTATTCACTTGGACATTGCTAAGTGATGGAACAGGTTCGAAACAGTTCTGTTCATACATAATAGCAGGGAGAAGCAAAGATATTTTATCGTTTGTATGTACCAATACACAATGTGGGGATTGGTCCCATTTATACTGATCAAACACATAAATAAAATATTTGTTCATTATTTGAGGAACCTGCGAAAAAAAAAAGAGGAAACTAGATCTCCCTATTTATCCTTCCGTTCGTCCATGAACGATATCTCCTTTCCTTCCAAAAAGGACCAGATGGAATATACTTTCCAATAAACACGTACCAAAAGTCCATCTCTTCATATTTCCGTTGTACTTATAATAAGGATCCCGGAGATTACGTAATGCTTACTCTTAAGCTGTTCGTTTACACAGTAGTGATATTTTTCATTTCTCTTTTTATCTTTGGATTTCTATCGAACGATCCAGGACGTAATCCCGGACGTAAAGAATAGTGAAAAAAGTATCTAGGTTAATGGGTCTTTTCCGTTCCGTAGAAAGATCCGGAGTTATCCGTCCGTTTTCAGGATCAATAATGACCGAACGGAGAGAGAGGGATTCGAACCCTCGGTACGGATGATCCGTACTACGGATTAGCAATCCGCCGCTTTGGTCCGCTCAGCCATCTCTCCAAGATGGAAGAGTCCATGTGTCACAAAATGAATGGTGGAGTGAAGATGTATACCATAGCATGTACGGATTGTATCGGCAATACAATGAATATAGCAATGATTAAGTTAGATAAAAACCAATCTGGCGAATTGTATTGTTCATTTCGTTTCAAATGATTCTTTTCTTGGCCTGACCACCGGCCAGGCCAAGAAAAGAATCATTCATACAATGCTTTGCCTAATCTGAGAGCTAAAATACTTGTTATCAAAGCAACAAAAAGGGCTATCAAAAACTGACCCTCTGTTATCATCTTTCCCTCTCCAATCATTTTGATTAAATGAGTTAGTTACACGGAACAGATTAGTCCATTTATTTCTCTCCAGTATCCAATTTCATAATCTAGATATTGAAATACATGAATGGGCTATCTACCTATTTTATGTATTATTGTAAAGATATCAGTTGCTCAAGGCTATAGGTTCCTGATCGAAACTACACAGATGGGGAAGGAGAAGAGAAAACAGAAGTGTGAAAAGTGATTAATCCTGACAACATTTTATTAATACATCCATCAAGTCGATGGGATCATAGGGGTGAAAGAAAACAAAATGAATCTAGAGGTTATTGCACAGCTCACTGTTCTGACTCTGATGGTTGTATCGGGCCCATTAGTAATTGTTTTATCAGCAGTTCGCAAAGGTAATTTATAATTACAATGAGCCATCTCCGGGAATGAAATACTATTTATCCAAGTATTGAATCTCCGGGGATGGAGACTCATTTAATGATGAAAATGAGGTAATGATTGATAGAAACTTTCAATAGAGGTTGATAACTCCTCATCTTCCTATTGGTTGGACAAAAGATCGATCCGTATGTTACAATCGGATCGTGGCGGGTATAGTTTAGTGGTAAAAGTGTGATTCGTTACATTATCAACTTAATAGTTGAAGGATCTTTTACATGAATATCTGATCCATCTAAAGCTCTATTTCCAGATAGGTTAAAAACCTATCCTATGAATACCACCCATTCAAGATG